TGTGTGTAATATTATAATAATGTAAATAAGCACAAATAAAAGTGGTTGGGAGACAAAGCACTATTTGAGATTTATCCTGTTTCCGGGGGGTTTACAGGAGTGATAAAGGTCTCAGGGGTGTAGGGGGGTAGGGGGGGTTTAACGCAAAGAAACCAGGGGGTGAGTGTATTTAGGGGTTTATATCTAAAGATATATTATGCACGTGATAAAATAATATGTGGATTTTTTAAGCCATTACTTAGCCTTTACTCCCTTAAATTTTATTCCTTCGACCCAATGCTTATTATGTACGATTAAAATAGAAATAAATGTTCCACCTTCGTTTATTAATTTGTTTGCATTGCGGATGTAAAATGAAAGGAAGCAGAAAAAGAAAAATCAATTGTCCTTTGGAAGGAACGCTCGGCATGTTGAGTGAGAGGGTATATATGTTTTCCACCATTAACTTATGCTCTCTGGAAGGAAATTCTTGGGGATGTTTACTGTTTATGAACTTGAAATAGGAACCAAATGCCAGTAATAATTCATTCCGTGCTAACGTAGCAATTATTTGTCTCTAATTATCAAGGACTAAATGCACGAACGAAAGAAACTGGTTGGTGATTTCTTACTGCATAGAATTGTTCTAACACATGATTATTGAATACTATGCCTAATTACCTCAATTATTGTCTGTATTCATTGCTCTGTAGCTGAATTAGTTAAAGTTAAATTCATTCTTGAATGATTACTAAAGTTGTATGGTTATTATACATATTCTGTACGAGAACATGTATGTAATGTTTTAGGGATCATTATATGGTGATATTGTAAATATGTATATTGAAGTCAAAGAATAGTTTAGTTTAGAATCCTGGCTTTGGGAGTCAGGGGTGGGAGTTAAAATCTCCTTTCTTTGATGAGAGCACTAGGGGGGATTTTAGCCCCCGGCATCCGGTTTACAAGACCGGCGCTCTGACGCTGAGCTACTAGGGCATGCTCATTCAAGGGCTTTGTTTTCTAACCATCCTGCAATTGGTGAGAGAACTAAGAATAGGAAGAAGTACAGGAAGGAGGCTACTTGGCCGATGATAATAAATGGGTGTTCTACGGGCATTCCTCCAATTCAAGTCAGGATGATTACGTCTGCGACAAGTGTTCAGAATAGGAATTGGGTTAGAGGGCGGAATGTTAGGCCTCGCTGTTTAGAGGTGTGAAGGATGGGGACTACCATGAGTACGAGGATTGAGGATAGTAGGGCTAATACACCTCCTAGTTTATTAGGGATGGATCGTAGAATGGCATAGGCGAATAGGAAGTATCATTCTGGTTTGATGTGGGGAGGAGTGACAAGGGGGTTGGCGGGGGTGAAATTGTCGGGGTCTCCGAGCAGGTTTGGTGAAAATAGTGCTAGAGAGGTTAGGGCTATGAGCAGGGCTACGAAGCCTAGGAGGTCCTTGTATGAGAAGTATGGGTGGAATGAAATTTTGTCTGCGTCTGAGTTAAGGCCTGCGGGGTTATTGGACCCTGTTTCGTGGATAAAGAGAAGGTGAATAAGTGTCATGGCTGCAATAATGAATGGGAGTAGGAAGTGGAAGGCGAAGAATCGGGTTAGAGTTGCGTTGTCGACTGAGAAGCCTCCTCAGATTCATTGGACTAGAGTGTTTCCAACGTATGGAACTGCAGAAAGGAGGTTTGTGATGACGGTGGCACCTCAGAAGGACATTTGTCCTCAGGGAAGGACGTAGCCCACGAAGGCAGTTATCATGACTAAGAGGAGTAGCACTACGCCGATGTTTCAGGCTTCTTTGTATAGGTAAGAGCCGTAGTATAGTCCTCGGGCGATGTGTATATAGATGCAAATGAAGAAAAAGGATGCGCCGTTGGCGTGTATGTTTCGGATTAGTCATCCGTAGTTAACGTCACGGCAAATGTGTGTAACGGATGAGAAGGCTGTTGCGATGTCAGATGTGTAGTGTATGGCTAGGAAAAGTCCTGTCAGGATTTGGGTGATTAAGCAGAGGCCTAGTAGTGAGCCGAAGTTTCATCAAACTGAAATATTTGATGGGGCAGGGAGGTCTACTAGTGCGTCGTTTGCGATTTTTAGAAGGGGGTGTGTTTTTCGTAGGCTGGCCATTAGGAGGTTCTTGTAGTTGAATTACAACGGTGGTTTTTCAAGTCATTGGTCCTGGTTAGAGTCCGGGCAGGAATTATGACCTATATTATGTCTTTGTTTTTATTTGGGTTGGTTTTAGGGCTAGTTGCAGTTGCGTCTAATCCTTCGCCTTATTTTGCGGCGCTGGGGTTGGTGGCGGTGGCGGGTCTGGGTTGTGGGGTTTTAGTAGGGTATGGTGGGCCTTTTTTATCTTTGGTGCTGTTTTTAATTTATTTGGGGGGAATGTTAGTAGTTTTTGCCTATTCTGCAGCTTTAGCTGCAGAGCCACATCCAGAGAGCTGGGGGAGTCGTTCAGTAGCTGGGTATTTCTTGCTTTATCTGGTTGGGGTAATTGCAGCTTCTAGCTATTTTTGAGGAGGGTGATATGAGGCCTCTTGGGTACCGGTGGATGAGCTTAAAGAGTTTTCTATGTTTCGGGGAGATACTAGTGGGGTTGCATTAATATATTCTTTGGGTGGGGGAATGTTAGTAATTTGTGCTTGAGTATTATTGTTGGCACTGTTTGTAGTATTAGAGTTGACTCGGGGTCTTAGTCGTGGTGCGCTTCGAGCTGTTAGGGGATGATTAAGAGTACGGTGAGTGTAAGGGTTAGGAGGAATAGGGTAAGGTAGGTTTTGATTATTCCTTGCTGGGCGTTGCTTGTTGTGGTGACGAGGGGGAGGTGTATGTGGACTAGGGCTTTTGGACCTGCTTTTTCTAGTCAGGTTTGATCTACCATTTGGCTAGCAATTGATTGGCCAAGGATGAGGTTGATTTTGGGTGCTATTCGATGGACAACTGCTGGGAAGAAGCCTAGCATGTTTGAGAAGTGGTGAGGGGCTGTGTGGGGGACGGGTTTGAATTGCTTGTTTGTTATTTGGGCGAGTTCAAGGGCAGTTAAAAGGCCGGCGATTGTGACGATTAGGGCGCTAAGCTTTAAGAGTGGGTGTATTGTTATGATAGGGGTTTTGAGGGGCAGAGTATTTGAGGTGATGAGAAGGCCGGCAATAATGCTTCCTCATGCAAGGCGCTTGATGGGGTTAATTGTTGTTGGGTCATTTTCGTTAATTGGGGAAAGCGGAGCGAATCGGGGGTGTCCTATAGATACGAAGAATACCACACGAAGGCTATAGATGGCTGTGAATGAGGTGGCTAGGAGAGTGAGGGTGAGGGCCCAGGCGTTGAGGTAGGAGGTGTTTAGGGCTTCAATGATTGCGTCTTTTGAGAAGAAGCCTGCTAGGAAGGGGGTTCCTGTTAGGGCGAGGCTGCCGATTGTGAGGCAAGAAGATGTGACGGGGGCTAGTTGGTGCATGCCTCCTATTTTTCGGATGTCTTGTTCGTCGTTTAGGCTGTGGATGATAGACCCTGAGCATAGGAAAAGTATTGCTTTAAAGAAAGCGTGGGTGCAGATGTGAAGGAAGGCTAGATGAGGTTGGTTTAACCCGATGGCTACTATCATCAGGCCTAGTTGGCTGGAGGTAGAGAATGCAACAATTTTTTTGATATCATTTTGGGTGAGGGCACATGTGGCGGTGAAGAGGGTTGTGAGGGCGCCAAGGCAGAGACAAATTGAAAGTGCGGTTTGATTGTTTTCTATAAGTGGGCTAAGGCGGATAAGAAGGAAGATTCCTGCAACAACTATTGTGCTGGAGTGCAGTAGGGCAGAGACCGGTGTAGGACCCTCCATTGCGGAGGGAAGTCACGGGTGGAGTCCAAATTGGGCGGATTTGCCAGTGGCGGCAAGAATTAGTCCTAGGAGGGGGACGGTTAGGTCAAGGTTTTTTGATGTTGCAAATATCTGTTGTATTTCTCAGGAGTTGAGGTTTGTGGCCATTCATGCCATGGCTAGGATTAGTCCGATGTCTCCTACACGATTATACAGGATTGCTTGCAGGGCTGCCGTGTTTGCATCGGCTCGGCCATACCATCATCCAATTAGAAGGAAGGACATGATTCCTACCCCTTCTCAACCGATGAACAGTTGGAATATGTTGTTGGCGGAGACGAGGATAATCATGGCTACTAGGAAGGTTAGAAGGTATTTAAAGAAGCGGTTTATGTTGGGGTCTGCGTGCATGTATCAAGATGCGAATTCCAGGATAGATCAAGTTACGTAGAGGGCAATTGGGATGAAGATAATTGAGTAGAAGTCAAATTTAAAGCTGAGGTTGATGTCGAAGGTATTAGTGTTTATTCAGTTTCAGTTGGTGACAATGGTTTCTGCTCCTTCGTTGAGGAAAAGAAAGAGTGGGATGAGGCTTACGAAGAAAGCAGCTTTTACTGCAGTTTTAACGTGGGAAAGAGCTCAGGATGTGGGTTTTGGGTTGGGGGTAAGGGTTGAAAATAAGGGATAAACTAGTAGTGCAAAAATAATGAGCAGGCTGGATGCTATTGTTAGTGTGGTGGGGTGCATAGCTTCTACTTGGAGTTGCACCAAGAGTTTTTGGTTCCTAAGACCAACGGATGAACTATTATCCTTTAAAAGCGCGAGTGAGCCCTGGGGTTTAACTAGGGTGGTAAGAATTAGCAGTTCTTATTGCTGTCGAGCCTCTCTCGGTGGACAAGAGGACTTTAACCTCTGTTTCTAGAATCACAATCTAATGTTTTGGTTAAACTATGTCTACAGGCAGACCACCCTCAGATTAGGTCAGGTTTGAGGATAAGGAGAAGAAGGGGGATGAGGTGAAGAGCCATTAGGAGGTGTTCCCGAGAGTGTGAGGGTTCGAGGGAAATAATATGTGGTGGGAGGGGACCTCGTTGTGTTATTAGGAATATGTAAAGTGAATAACCGGCGGTAATTAGTGTGCCGGCTCCTGTAAGTAAGAGGGTTCATCAGGATCAGTTAAAGAGGGATGTGATAATTATAAGTTCTCCTATGAGATTAGGTAGTGGTGGTAGAGCTAGGTTAGCTAGGCTGGCAATGAATCATCAGGTTGTCATTAGAGGTAGAACTATTTGTAGGCCTCGGGCTAGAAGCATTGTTCGGCTATGTGTTCGTTCATAGTTTGTGTTGGCTAAGCAGAAGAGGGCGGAGGATGCAAGTCCATGTGCGATCATTAGGAGTAGGGCTCCGGTTAGTCCTCATGGGGTTTGGATAAGAATTCCTCCTACTACTAGGCCCATGTGGCTGACTGATGAGTAGGCAATTAGGGATTTTAGGTCTGTTTGACGGAGGCAAATTGATCCGGTTATAATAATTCCTCATAGGGCTAGGATGATAAAGGGGTAGCTGAGTTCTTTGGTAAGGGGGTCAAGGACGACTAATATTCGTATCATGCCGTACCCTCCTAGTTTTAGAAGGACAGCGGCGAGGACTATTGAACCAGCAACTGGGGCTTCTACGTGTGCCTTAGGGAGTCAGAGGTGGACTCCGTAGAGCGGTATTTTAACAAGGAATGCGATTAAGCAGGCTGCTCATCAGAGCTTATCCCCTAAAGATAATAGTTGGAGGGGTTTTACGTATTGAAGGGTTAGCATGGATAGAGTTCCTGTGCTGTTTTGAAGGAGAAGAAGTGCGACTAGGAGGGGGAGGGATCCCATTAGTGTGTAGAATAAGAAATATGTGCCGGCGTTTAGGCGTTCTGTTTGGTTGCCTCACCGGGTGATAATAATTAGGGTTGGAATTAGGGTGGCTTCAAATATAACATAGAATAGAATGATTTCTGTTGCGCTAAATGCTATGATGAGAAAGATTTGAAGGGTAGTAAGGAGGGAGATGTATATTCGTTGGCGGTTAAGTGGTTCAAGGGATAGATGGTTTTGGCTGGCTAAAATTATTAATGGAAGGAGTCAGCAGGTTAGGACAAGGAGCGGGGTTGAAAGTGGGTCTGTTGCTATGTAGGGGTTTAGGCAGGATCAGCCTGTTTCTGATATGTTTTTGAACCAGGTGAGGCTAAGTAGAGCAATAATAAGGCTTTGGTTGAGGGTGGAGGTTCATAGTCATTTAGCTGGACTTAGTCAGATCGTTGGGATTAGCATGATGGTAGGGATTAAAATTTTTAGCATTGTAGGAGGTTTAAGCTTTGTAGGTGGTCGGTTCCGTGGGTTCGTGCGGTTGCAACAAGTAATGCTAAGCCTGCGCCTGCTTCACATGCGGAAAACGCTAGAAGAAGTATAGGGGAGGCGGAGTAAATAGTGGTGTCTAGCTGTAGGGCTCAAAGTGATAAGGCGATGAATAGGGAGAGTATCATGCCTTCTAAGCACAGTAGGGCGGACAATAGATGGGTCCGATGAAATGTGAGTCCGACTAGCCCTAGAATGAAGGCGGAGGAAAAAGCAAAGTGTGTAGGGGTCATTAGGCAATTATGGACTTAAACCATAAGTTTTTGAGCCGAAATCAAATGTTTTTATTAGACTAACTGCCTATTCGGCCCATTCTAGGCCTCCTTGAGTTCATTCGTAGATCAAGCCAAGGGTGAGGAGTACTAGAATAGTAATTGCTCAGGTGAATGTAAGGAGGGGGGAGGATAGTTGGTCTCCTCATGGGAGGGGGAGTAAGAGGGCAATTTCTAGGTCAAATAGGAGGAAAAGGATGGCAACGAGGAAGAATCGCAAGGAGAAGGGTAATCGGGCGGAGCCTAGTGGGTCAAAGCCGCATTCGTATGGTGAAAGCTTTTCGTAGTCAGGGTTTATTTGTGGGAGCCAAAAGGAAACAATGGCCAGGATAACGGATAGGGCGGCGGTGATGATAATAATGATTGATAGAAGATTCATTATCTTTCCTTGGGGTTTAACCAAGATCGGGTGATTGGAAGTCACTTATACTAACTTTGTACTAGAAAGATTATGAGCCTCATCAGTAGATGGAGATGTAGAGGAATAATCATACGACGTCTACGAAATGTCAGTATCATGCAGCCGCTTCGAATCCGAAGTGATGTTCTGATGTGAAGTGATATTGAACTTGGCGGAGTAAGCAGACGGCTAGGAATGTTGAGCCAATGATGACGTGTAGTCCGTGGAATCCTGTGGCTACGAAGAAGGTAGATCCGTATACACCATCTGCAATAGTAAAGGGTGCTTCGTAGTATTCCATACCTTGGAGAAAGGTGAAATAGAAGCCGAGCAGAATTGTTAGTGCTAGGGATTGAATTGCTTGTTTTCGTTCACCTTCCATGATGCTGTGGTGAGCTCAGGTAACTGTGACACCGGAGGCTAGGAGAACAGCCGTATTTAAAAGTGGAACTTCAAAGGGGTCGAGGGTGGTGATGCCTGTAGGGGGTCAGCAACCTCCTAGTTCAGGGGTTGGGGCCAGGCTTGCGTGGTAAAAGGCTCAGAAAAATCCTAGGAAGAAGAATACTTCTGATGTAATGAAAAGGACTATACCGTATCGAAGGCCTTTTTGGACAGGAGGAGTATGGTGTCCTTGGAATGTGCCTTCTCGTACGATATCTCGTCATCACTGGTATATTGTTAAAAGGAGAAGAATTGTTCCTAGGACTATTAAGGTTGTTGAGTGGTAGTGGAATCAGATGGCGAGGCCAGAGGTTATCAGAAGGGCAGCAACTGCGCCTGTTAGGGGTCATGGGCTGGGGTCAACTATGTGGTATGCATGTGCTTGGTGGGCCATTATACGTTTTCTTGTAGGTAAAGGCTTAGAAGAAGAATGAAGACGTATGCCTGGATTATTGCGACGGCAACTTCTAGGAGGGATAGTATGAGTAGGAGGATAGCTGTCAGTACGGCGACTCCTGGTATAATAGAAAGGAGAACAAAGGTAGCGGTGGCGATTAGTTGTATCAGGAGATGGCCTGCTGTCAGGTTGGCAGTCAGTCGAACGCCTAGTGCGAGAGGGCGGATGAAAAGGCTAATTGTTTCGATGATTACAAGGACAGGAATTAGAAGAACTGGGGTTCCTTCTGGCAGAAGGTGTCCTAGGGCGTGGGTAGGCTGGTTTCGCATTCCGATCAGCACGGTTGCTAGTCACAGGGGAACTGCAAATCCCATGTTTATTGAGAGTTGAGTGGTTGGGGTATATGTGTATGGTAGAAGGCCGAGCATGTTAAGTGTGATTAGGAAAATTATTAAGGACATTAGAATTGTGGCTCATTTGTGACCTTCACGGTTTAGTGGGAGGAACAGTTGTTGAGTAAATCGATTAAAGAACCAGGATTGGAGGGCGATGAGGCGATTGCCTAATCATCGGCTTGATGGGGTTGGGTATAATGTTCATGGAAGTACAAGGGCTAGAAGAACTAGCGGGATACCAAGGTGTGTGGGGCTAGCAAACTGATCGAAAAAGCTTAGTGTCATGGTCAGTGTCAGGGTTTGTGTTCTAGTGTTTCGGTAGTCCGGGTTGAGGGTTCGTTTGGGAAGATGTGGGCTGTGACTTTAGGGGGAATTACTACTAGGAAAACAGCCCATGAAAAGACAAGGGTTATAAACCATGGGGCGGGGTCGAGCTGAGGCATTTCACTGCGGGTGGTCGGAATCACCAGTCTTTAGCTTAAAAGGCTAACGCTATATCCTGTTTAGCTTCGTAGTGAGGCGTCTTCAAGTATTGTAGAGGATCAGTTTTCAAAGTGTTCTAGGGGAACGGCTTCCACTACGATTGGTATGAAGCTGTGATTTGCTCCGCAGATTTCAGAGCATTGACCGTAGAACACACCTGGTCGGGATGCAATAAAGGCTGTTTGGTTGAGTCGGCCTGGGACTGCGTCTATTTTAACACCAAGTGCAGGAACTGCTCATGAGTGTAGAACGTCTTCGGCTGAGACTAGAATACGGATGGGGGATTCGGTGGGGACAACCATTCGGTGGTCTGCTTCCAGCAGGCGGAATTGCCCTGGAGTAAGGTCTTGGGTTGGGATTATGTAGGAGTCGAAGCCAAGGTCTTCGTAGTCGGTATATTCGTAGCTTCAGTATCATTGGTGTCCCATTGCTTTAATGGTTAGGTGTGGGTCGTTGATTTCATCCATAAGATAGAGGATTCGGAGGGAGGGAAGGGCGATTAGGATAAGGATGACTGCCGGAAGAACTGTTCAGATAATTTCAATTTCTTGGGAGTCAAGAATATACTTATTGGTCAGTTTGGTGGATACTATTGCTACAATAATGTAAAGTACTAAAGTGCTGATTAGAAAGACGATTATTAGGGCGTGATCATGGAAGTGCAGGAGCTCTTCTATAACGGGGGAAGCCGCATCTTGGAATCCTAGTTGTGAGGGATGTGCCATTCTAGCTATGCTCAAGATACGCGAGGGTCTAACTCGCGATTCTGCCTTGACAAGGCAGTGTAATGGCTACTTTACTAGTATCTTATAAAGAAAGTGACAGAGTGGTTATGTGGTTGGCTTGAAACCAACAGATGGGGGTTCAATTCCTCCCTTTCTCGTTAGTTTTTTCTGAACTTGAACGAATGCTGGCTCTTCGAATGTGTGATACGGAGGAGGGCAGCCGTGGAGTCATTCCACGTTTGTCATGGTTAGTTCAACCGATGCTACTTCTCGTTTGGCGGCGAATGCCTCTCAGATAATGAATAGGAACATAATTACAGCTACCAAGGAGATGAGTGAGCCAATGGAGGAAATGGTATTTCATAGTGTGTAGGCGTCAGGGTAGTCTGAGTATCGTCGAGGCATTCCTGCTAGTCCTAGGAAGTGTTGTGGGAAGAAGGTAATATTAACGCCTAAGAACATTACTCCGAAATGGATTTTTGTTCATGTGCTGTGAAGAGTATAGCCTGTGAAAAGTGGGAATCAGTGTACGAATGCGGCTACGATGGCGAAAACTGCTCCTATTGACAGGACGTAGTGGAAGTGGGCAACTACGTAGTAGGTATCGTGGAGAACGACGTCTAATGATGAGTTGGCTAAAACGATCCCTGTTAGTCCTCCGACGGTAAATAGGAAAATGAACCCAAGGGCTCACAATAGGGGGGTTTCTCATTTGATTGATCCTCCGTGAAGTGTGGCTAGTCAGCTAAAGACTTTAACACCAGTTGGAATGGCAATAATCATAGTGGCGGATGTAAAGTAGGCACGTGTGTCTACGTCCATACCGACTGTGAACATGTGGTGGGCTCATACGATGAAGCCTAGAAGGCCGATTGCCATCATGGCTCAGACCATACCCATGTAACCGAAAGGTTCTTTTTTTCCAGAGTAGTAGGCAACGATATGAGAGATCATGCCGAAGCCGGGAAGGATCAGAATGTAAACTTCTGGGTGACCAAAGAATCAGAATAGGTGTTGGTAAAGGATTGGGTCTCCTCCTCCAGCTGGGTCGAAGAAGGTAGTGTTTAGATTTCGGTCCGTTAAAAGCATGGTGATGCCAGCAGCAAGAACGGGAAGAGACAGGAGAAGAAGGACAGCCGTAATAAGAACAGCTCAAACGAATAGAGGTGTTTGGTACTGAGAGATGGCTGGAGGTTTCATATTAATAATTGTTGTGATGAAGTTGATAGCCCCTAGAATTGAGGAGATACCTGCCAGGTGAAGTGAGAAGATGGTTAGATCAACGGAAGCTCCTGCGTGGGCTAAGTTTCCTGCTAGGGGTGGATAGACGGTTCATCCTGTTCCAGCCCCGGCTTCTACCCCTGAGGAGGCCAGGAGCAGTAGGAAAGAAGGGGGGAGTAGTCAGAAGCTCATGTTGTTCATTCGAGGGAACGCCATGTCGGGAGCACCGATCATTAGGGGGATAAGTCAGTTTCCAAAGCCTCCAATCATAATTGGCATTACTATAAAGAAAATTATTACAAATGCGTGTGCTGTAACGATTACGTTGTAAATCTGGTCGTCGCCCAGAAGAGCTCCGGGTTGGCTAAGCTCAGCTCGAATAAGAAGGCTTAAAGCGGTGCCGACCATCCCGGCTCAGGCGCCAAATACTAAGTAGAGGGTGCCAATGTCTTTGTGGTTGGTTGAGAAAAATCAGCGGGTGATTGCCACAGGTAAGGTGGCTGAGTTAGGCGGTGGATTGTAGCCCCACATACAGAGGTTTGAGCCCTCTTCTTACCAAGCCCCGGGGTGTTACATATTAGATTGCAAATCTAAAGAGGCAGGCTAAATACCTGCCGGGGCTTTCCCCCGCCCGGCGTAAGAGACGCGGGGGAAAGTAGATGAATGCTCGCTGGTTTGGGCGCTTAGCTGTTAACTAAGATTTTGTAGGATCGAGGCCTTCTCATCTAGAAAGGCCTTAGCTTAATTAAAGTATCTGTTTTGCATGCAGGAGATGTGGGGTAATATCCCGCAGGTCTTATCAGGGACTGGGAGATTTTCACTCCCGCTTAGGGCTTTGAAGGCTCTTGGTCTTGAATACTATCCTAAGTCTCTTAGGGGGTAAGTAGGGCTATGGCGGTGGGTGTTAGAGGGAGGAGGGCGATTGTCCCTATTATTGTGATGGCGAGGGGTATTGTAGTCTGTGAAGACTGAAATCGTCAGGGGGTTGTGCTGGATAGATTGTTTGGTGAGATTGTGAGTGTTATGGCGTAGGAGAGACGCAGGTAGAAGTATAGGCTCAGGAGGGCTGTTATGGCGGCGATTGTGGCCGTTGCTGCGAGTTCTTGTTTTGTCAGTTCTTGTAGGATAAGTCATTTTGGGGCGAAACCTGTGAGTGGGGGTAAGCCTCCAAGTGATAGTAGCATTAGGGGAGTAAGGGTGGTTAGGATTGGGGTTTTTGCTCAGGAGGTTGCTAGGGTGTTGATGTTTGTAGCATTGTTTATTTTGAAAACAAGGAATGTAGAGAATGTCATGACGAAGTAGGTGAGAAGTGTCAGTAGGGCTAGGGAGGGGACGAATTGTGTAATTAGTATTATCCATCCGAGGTGTGCGATGGAGGAGTAAGCTAGAATTTTACGTAGCTGGGTTTGGTTTAGTCCTCCTCATCCGCCTACTAGAGTGGATGTCAGTCCCAGGAGAATTAAGGTGGTGGGGTTGTTTGGTTGGATTTGAAGGATTAGGGCGAATGGGGCTAGTTTTTGTCAGGTAGATAGGAGGAGGCCCGTAGTTAGGTCTAGTCCTTGGAGGACTTCTGGTAGTCAGGCGTGGACGGGGGCTAGTCCAATTTTGAGGGCTAGGGCTATGGTTAGGATTGTGGTTGGAATTGGATGAGCTATTTGTTGGATATCTCATTGTCCAGTTAGTCATGCGTTGGTAGTGCTGGCAAATAAAATTATTGCGGCTGCGGTGGCTTGTGTGAGGAAGTATTTGGTGGTAGCTTCGATTGCGCGGGGGTGGTGCTGTTGGGCTATAATGGGGATAATTGCTAGGGTATTAATTTCTAGGCCTATTCAGGCAAGCAGCCAGTGGGAGCTTGCGAATGTGATTGTGGTTCCCAGGCCGAGGCTAAATAGTAGGATAGATAGGATGTAGGGGTTCATTAGCAAAGGAAGGAGTTTAACCTACATGTTTGGGGTATGGGCCCAAGAGCTTAATTTAGCTGACTTTACTAGAAAGTGGTGTAGTGGAAGCACTAAGAGTTTTGATCTCTTAAGGATGGGTTCGAGTCCCTTTTTTCTAAGGAGTTGGAGGGATTTTAACCCTCATGATTCACTCTATCAAAGTGGCCCTTTAATTCAGGCACAAGTCCGGGGTTATAGTTGTGGGGGTAAGCCTGCAAAGGCGATTGGGAGTGCTAGGTGTCAAATTACAAGGGCTAGTGTTAGCGGGAGGAAGTTTTTTCATACTAGGTGCATTAGTTGGTCGTATCGGAATCGTGGGTAGGAAGCTCGGACTCAAAGGAACACAATTGATAAGAGGGCGGCTTTAGTTATAATGTTTATGGCTGTGAGTTCTGGTAGAGTTGGAGTGTGGGAGGCCCCTAGGAACAGGATTGTTGAGAGTGTGTTTATTAGTAGAATGTTGGCATATTCTGCTAGGAAGAATAAAGCAAAAGGACCTCCTGCATACTCTACGTTGAACCCTGATACTAGTTCGGATTCACCTTCAGTTAGGTCGAAGGGGGCTCGATTGGTTTCTGCCAGGGTAGAGATGTATCATATAGCTGCGAGAGGTCAGGCGGGGAAGATAAGTCAAATGCTTTCTTGGGCTGTGTTAAAGGTTTGAAGTGTGAAGCCACCTGTAAAGATAATAGTACATAGTAGGATAAGACCAAGGCTTACTTCATATGAGATAGTCTGAGCGACAGCGCGAAGGGCGCCTATGAGGGCATACTTTGAGTTTGATGCCCATCCAGACCCTAGAATGGAATAAACTGCTAGGCTTGAAAGGGCGAGGACAAAGAGAATTCCTAGGTTAAGATCAATTACTGGGTAGGGAATTGGTATTGGGGCCCATAGTGTCAGGGCTAGGGTTAGGGCTAGTATAGGGGTGGCTAGGAATAGGACTGGGGAGGAGGTAGAGGGTCGGACGGGTTCTTTAATGAATAGTTTAACGCCGTCTGCAATTGGTTGTAGTAGTCCGTAAGGTCCTACGACATTAGGCCCTTTTCGTAGTTGTATATAGCCTAGTACTTTTCGTTCTAGGAGGGTGAGGAATGCTACGGCTAGTAGAACTGGCACAATAAAGGCTAGAGGGTTTAGTAGGTGGGTAATTAAGTTGGTAATCATAGTTAAGGAGAGGATTTGAACCTCTATGGAAAGGGCTTAGGTCTTTTGCAATAACCGGGATCTGCCACCTTAACTTGCCATTTTCGTGGGCTTTATGTGGTGGTATGTCCTCTTGTCTGATTTAGTTGGTTTCATCAGGTGGGGGTGAGGCGTGCTGTAAGCATAGGCCTCTTCTTTTCGGTCCTTTCGTACTAGAAAAGAACATGTCATAGATAGAAACTGACCTGGATTACTCCGGTCTGAACTCAGATCACGTAGGACTTTAATCGTTGAACAAACGAACCCTTAACAGCGGCTGCACCGTTAGGATGTCCTGATCCAACATCGAGGTCGTAAACCCCCTCGTCGATATGGGCTCTGGGAGGGGATTGCGCTGTTATCCCTGGGGTAACTCGGTCCGTTGATCGGCTGTGCCGGATCATTTATGGTCAGATATTCTGCTTCTTAGAGGGGTGTCTCTTAGTTTTGGGCGATGTTCGCCCATTCCACGTGGGGGTTTTGTTTTTCCCCGCGGTCGCCCCAACCAAAGACATTCGGGCGGGATCCTTTGGTGTTTTGTCCTTTGTTTAGGGTTGTTTTGCAAGGTCCGTCTTTTGTCTAAAGCTCCACAGGGTCTTCTCGTCTTATGGTTTTATCCCCGCTTCTGCACGGGGAGATTAATTTCATTGACTGGAAAAAGGAGACAGTTAGGCCCTCGTTATGCCATTCATACGGGTCTTCATTTAAAAGACAAGTGATTGCGCTACCTTTGCACGGTCAAAATACCGCGGCCGTTAAACGTATAGTCACGGGGCAGGCGGGACCTCTTATTCTTTGTTTTTGCAAGAGGCGATGTTTTTGGTAAACAGGCGAGGCCTGTGTTTGCCGAGTTCCTTCTTTTTCTTTTAGTCTTTCCTTGCAGGCACTCCAGTGTAGGGTTAACGGTAGTTCAATTTTGAGTGTTCTTCTTGTTTGCGGGTTTGTTGTTCAGTTCCCTCTTTTTTTGGGTCCGGTAATTGGTCAGTGGGAAGGGTCCGTTCTGATGTACACTTGTGCGGGGAGGAAGTCTTGTACTTCCTTATTACTCATATTAGCAGGATCTCTTACATGGGTTGCATGGATAGGCCTGGTAAAGAGAGGGGATTAAGATTTTTTTGTCAGTATATAAGGTTGTGGTGGCGTTATGTCCGAGCTTTAACGCTTTCTATTGTGATGGCTGCTTTTAGGCCCACTGGAACATTTGTCCTTGATAATTATGATCTTTATCCTCCTGGTTAAGTTGTTTCTTTTTTCAAAGGAGCTGTACCTTCTTTGAATAACTCTCTGAGTTTCCTGTTTTCGTTAATGGTAGGGATTGTTTGAGTGTGGGAAGCTTGGAGGCTGAACTTCTATTCATTTTCCAGGCAACCAGCTATAACTGGGCTCGGTAGGTCTGTCACTTCTACTCAAAGCTCTTCCCACTCTTTTGCCACAGAGACGGGTTGGCCCTATAATAGGCTGTCTTGGAGTAGCTCGTCCAGTTTCGGGGTGTCAAACTAAAGGGCTCTTTGCTTGAGTTTTGCTGGCTAAAACATGATGCAAAAGGTACGAGTTTTAATCTCTACTTTTTTTGGCTTGAATGGGTTGTTTCATTTCTTTTTCAGCTTTCCCTTGCGGTACTGTCTCTATTGCTCGCGAGTATCTTTTCTGTCGCTCATACTAGGATGGGAAAATGGTTTGTTTTGTTTTGTTTGGGGTATTTGGGGTTATTTATGTTTAGTTGTTAGTTTGGAGGGCGGGCTAGCTTTTTGGCGTCAGGGTAATCCGATTTGCACGGATGTCTTCCCTGTGTAAGGGGGATGCTTTTCTGTCTTAGCTATACTCTGGTTGTTCCAAGTGCACCTTCCGGTACACTTACCATGTTACGACTTGCCTCCCCTTTGAATGAGTAGTTGTTTAGGTTGGTTAAGTAGGTTTAGTTTGGGGAGAGTGACGGGCGGTGTGTACGCGCTTCAGGGCCAGTTTCAGCAGAACGCTCTGTTTTCTGCTTACTGTTAAATCCTCCTTCAAGTACGTGTTTCAGTGTACTATTCGTGTTCCCTGGGGTAGGGAATGTAGCCCATTTCTTTCCTTTTCATGCGCTACACCTCGACCTGACGTTTTGGATTTTAATCATTTTTGCTTACTATAGGACCTTCACAGGGTAAGCTGACGACGGCGGTATATAGGCGGGTTAAACAAGAAAAGGTGAGGTTGAACGGGGAGTATCGGTTCTAGAACAGGCTCCTCTAAGTGGGTCTAAAGCACCGCCAAGTCCTTTGGGTTTTAAGCTATTGCTCGTAGTTCCCTGGCGGATAGTGAGGTGATAATACTATCGATGTTTATGGCTAAGCATAGTGGGGTATCTAATCCCAGTTTGTGGCATAGCTTTCGTGGGTTCAGGGTTTATAAAGCCACTTTCGTAGTGGTTCTTCATGCCTTCGGGTACGTATAACAGTTCTGAAGGTGTTTGGCTTTAGTTGAACAAATCATCCTAACCACTCTTTACGCCGGTTTCTATCAACTTGGACCTCTCGTATAACCGCGGTGGCTGGCACGAGTTTTACCGGTCCTCTTTGCTTTGACTAAGTCAAGTTTTCACTTATTGCTTAATGTTTATCACTGCTGAGTTCCCTTGGGGGTGTGGCTAAGCAAGGCGTTTTGGGCTGCTAGGGCGTGCCTGATGCCTGCTCCTTGTCCCCGGGCAGGGGACTGAGGGCATTCTCACGGGGGTGCTGAGACTTGCATGTGTAAGTTTAGCTAAAGCTGATAGTAAAGTCAGGACCAAGCCTTTGTGCCTGTGGGACTTTCTAGGGTCCATCTTAACATCTTCAGTGTTATGCTTTAGTTAAGCTACACTAGC